AGATCGATCAAAATATTAAGTCTATTTTTAGGAATTTTGCGAAGAAAAAACCAAAAACGGAATTAAAAATTGACGATTTTGAGAAAGAAAAGATGAAGAAAACTCTGAAGGCTCTCGATGAAAACGAGAAGAAGAGAGAAGAAGAAAATGAACGAATGGCAATAGCAGAAATTTGGGATAGCGTTATATTTGCTCAAGCAATAAGAAGTTTGATACTCCTGATCCACGCTTTTCTTAGAAAAAACATTATATTGCCTTCATTGATAATAGCTAAAAATGTTGGACGTATGTTATTATTCCAATACCCCGAGTGGTATGAGGATTTTAAGGACTGGAAGAGTGAAATGCATGTTAAATGTACGTATAATGGTATTCCACTATCAGAAACAGAATTTCCTCAAGATTGGTTAACAGATGGTCTTCAGGTAAAAATTCTATTTCCTTTCCGTTTAAAACCTTGGCGAAGATCTAAACTACGATCTCATCATGGAGATCCAATGAAAAAAAAAGTAAAACAAGAAAATTCTAGTTTTTTAACAGTTTGGGGAACGGAAACAGAACTTCCTTTTGGTCCTGCCCGAACCCTACCTTCTTTTTTTGAACCCATATATAAAGAACTAAAAAAAAATATTCGAAAAGTGAAAAAGAATTATTTTCTACCTCTAAAAGTAAAAGTTTCAAAACCATGGGTTATCAAAATTTTTCCAGTTCTAAAACGAATAATGAATAAACTTGAAAAAGTAAACCCAATTTCTTTATTTGAATTCAAGAAGGTGAAAGTATATGAACCAAATGAAAATGCAAAAGATTCAAAAGATAATAATAAGATTATTCCTGAATCGACCATGCAAATTCAATCTATGAATTGGACAAATTTTTTATTCATAGAAAATGAAATGAAAGATCTTGCTGATAAGACAATCATAATCAGGAATCAAATAGAAGAAATCGCAAAAGAAAAGAAAAAAAAAGTTCCAGCCTATGATGATAAAAGACCAGAATTAAAGAAAGATATTTGGCGGATATTCAAAAGAATAAATACTCGATTAATATGCAAATCACATTATTTTATGAAATCTTTCATTGAAAAAATATACATGGATATCCTGCTATGTATGGTTAGCATTTCGAAGGTCAATGCACAACTTTCAACAAAAAAAATTATCAATGAATCCATTTACAACGATGAAAGAAATCAAGAAGGAATTGATGAAACAGATCAACATACAATGAACTTGATTTCGACTATAGAAAAAGAAAAGGACTTTTCTAATCCTAGTAATAATTCAAATACTTATTACGATTTATCTTCCTTGTCCCAAGCATATGTATTTTACAAAATATCACAAACCCAATTACTTAACAACCATCACTTTAGATCTGTACTTCAATATCGCGGTACCCATCCTTTTATTAAGGACAAGATAAAGTATTATTCTATAACCCGAGGAATATTTAACTCCAAATCAAGGTATAAGTATAAGAAAATAAAGAAGCCTGGAATGAATGAATGGAAAAACTGGTTAAAGGGTAATTATGCATACAATTTATCTCAGAGCAAATGGTCTCGATTAGTATTAGTAGCGAAAAAATGGCGAAAAAAAATCAATCAAAATTGTACGATTCACAATAAAGAATCAATGAAATTTTCTTCATATAAAAAAGAAAAAGACCGATCAATTCATTACAAAAAAGAAAATTTCTATACAGTGTATTTATGGCCGAATCAAAAAGAAAAATTAAAAAAGCAATATGTATATGAAAATAGAAAATTATTAAATATTAAATTAAAATAAATTATAAAAGAATAAAAAAATGAATAAAAATATTGATGCATAAAATAAATACAAAAATAGATAAGAAGAAATTCGTCCACCTCCCATAGATTTGACTCCTTCCCCTATAAATAAACTTGCAACAACAACCCCATTGATAATTCCATCAATTATATTTCTATCAAAAAACTGAGTTAGTTTGGTTAATCCCCTTATACTCAAGGTAAAAACTCTAGTATAAAAAATATCTATATAACCACAATTGTAGGACCAATTGTATATTCTATTTTTTATTTTGTCCAAGAAAATTCTTTTAGGACCTCCTTTTATAAATGAATTAATGAATTCCAAATTCTGGAACAATGAATAAACAGACCCATATAAAACATATGCTATTAATAGTCCAAAAATTGCTATACTTACCGAAAAAATTGCATTTGTAAAAAATTCATACCAATCCACGGAATAACTCGCATTGGGATGTAAAAGATTTGTCGATGGAGTTAACCATTTTGATAATATATCAAAATATATTATTCCATAATCAAAATGAATTCCTATTGTTCCAACAAACAAAGTAAATAGTACCAAAACAAACAGAGGAAATAGCATAGTATTGTCCGATTCGTGAGGATACATAGAAGTATAAATGTACTTTTTTTCGAAAGAATATGGTCTTCTTTTGTTTAGATTACTAGATATTTTATATCTATCCTTTGAAAAAAAGAAGACCATATTCTCTATTTTTGATAAAAGAAAATTTCTATCCACTTTTTTTGGAACTTCTTTTCCCCATAGAGATATTGAATGGAACGAGCTATTATTGGTGCTACTGTAATTTTTACAATTTATGCGCAAATGCCCATCAAAAGTAAGTAAATACACGCGAAACATATAAAATGCAGTTAATCCTGCTGTGAAACAAGCTATTATTGCAAAAATTGGTGAATACAACCAACTCTCATTAAGAATTTCATCTTTGGACCAAAAACAAGCAAGAGGTGGAATACCACAAATAGAAAGTGTACCTAATAAAAAAGTAGTTCTTGTAATTGGAACATATCTTTTTAAACCGCCCATCAGAATCATATTCTGACTTTTATCTGGTGAATATCCAACAACAGGTTCCATTGAATGGATAATGGCTCCGGATCCCAAAAATAATAAAGCTTTAGAATAGGCGTGAGTAAGCAAATGGAATAAAGCAGCTCGATAAGAACCTAGACCTAGAGCTAACATAATATAACCCAATTGAGACATTGTAGAATAGGCTAAACTTCTTTTTATATCTGTTTGAGCAAGAGCCAAGGTAGCTCCTAATAGTACTGTTATTACACCTATTAAAGAAATAATATTCATTATGTAAGGTATGGATATGAAAAGAGGAAGAAGTCGAGCTACAAGAAAAATTCCCGCTGCTACCATGGTAGCAGCGTGTATAAGAGCCGAGATAGGAGTAGGTCCTTCCATTGCATCAGGTAACCATACATGAAGGGGGAATTGCGCGGATTTAGCAACTGCACCGAGGAATAATAAAAAGGCACACAAAGTAGCAAATGAAGAACTGACCCCATTATTGTGTATCAAGTTATTAGTTATTTCGAACAAATCCCGAAATTCAAAACTACCAGTTATCCAATAAAAACCTAAGATTCCTAATAATAAACCAAAATCCCCTACACGATTAGTTACAAAAGCTTTTTGACAAGCACTTGCTGCAGTCGGTCGTGTGAACCAAAATCCTATTAATAAATAAGAACACATTCCCACTAGTTCCCAAAAAACATAAATTTTTATCAAATTTGAACTGGTAACTAATCCCAACATAGAAGCATTGAAAAAACTCATATAAGCAAAAAATCTTAAATATCCTTGATCATGGGACATATAATTGTCACTATAAATAAGAACCATGATTCCAACAGTAGTAATTAGTATTGACATAATCGAACTAAGTGGATCGATTAAATATCCGAACTCTAAGGAAAAATCATTATTGATGGTCCAAGACCATAGATATTGATAGATGGAACTTCCATTTATTTCTTGAATAGATAAATTGGCTGAAAATACCATAGCTATACTTAAGAAAAAAATACTAGGAAAAGCCCATATACGACGAATATTTTTTGTTGCTGTCGGAATAAGTAGAAGCCCGAATCCTATTGACATAGTAACTGGAAGTGGAAGAAAAGTTATTATCCATGCATATTGATATGTATGTTCCATAAAAAAAAAATGAAATTTTTAATCATTCTACTAAAACTGGAATAATACAATATTCCATCCTGGTAATTTATAGGCATATTATATAATATAGTATATTAAGGAAAAATGGTTATACCAAAAGGAATACTTAATTCGAATATAGATAGTACGATCCGTACTTTAAGTTTAAATTAAAAAATAAATAAGGTTATTGTTATCAAGTAATCAAATATCTTAGTTAACAGATTAACTACTAATTTAATTCGAATTGTAATTTCAATTATGGGTATGGCACTCTTACCTTAATCAATTAATAAAAAACAATTTCCTTCCTTTCTTGTACTTGTATTTTTTTTTCTTAGCTATATATATATATGTCATAGGGTATGTATACATATGCGTAATTACTATGATCCATATTATATATATATATGAGTAATTAAATTATATATATATGATTTAATTATTTATATTTTAAATATATTAATGTGTATGTTTCAATTTTTTTAATTTAAATTTTATTATATGTTTTCATAGGTTTTTTTTAATGTGTTTGAAAAATTAAAATTTTTTTTTACTATTTTAGGAATAAATATGGATAACGGCTAAAAGGAACAATTCATTTTGAACAATACATGTCTTTCACATACAATGATAAAAATAAGTAACCCCTTTTTTTTTTAATGGCAGTCCCCAAAAAACGTACTTCTATGTCAAAAAAACGTATTCGTAAAAATATTTGGAAGAAAAAAGGAAATTTAGCTGCAGTAAAGGCTTTTTCTTTAGCGAAATCGGTTTCTACCGGACGTTCAAAAAGTTTTTTTGTACAACAAACAAATAATAAAGTCGTGGAATAATCGGAATTGACATACCCCGAAAAACGTCAAGTATTTTAAAATAAATAATTAACATTAATTAGTGTATTGAATTCCTCAATATCAAACAGGATCAGTTGGAACTAGTTGCTGTGGTATATAAATATCGTATGTGGATGTGATATGTAGAATAAGGGTATGTATATTGGGTTTGGGGTTTTTTTCTATCTACTTTTCACAATAGAAATTTTTTCTATTGTGAAAAGTAGAGTATGATTGTGATAGAAATGCAAATTTTGTTGTTTTATTTGTTATATGGTTAACTAAAAACCTAATTAATTTGGTAAATCTTACCATTATTATATATATATAATGAAATATAATAAAATAATGAAAGATATTAATACTTTACTTTGATAATAATAAAATAGTATCTAAATCGTTAGACAATGATAAATTCTTATGATTTAGTAATCAAATTGTTATACATAGAAAATCCTAGTTATTTCATTTTCTTCATTAAATAATACATTTTTTTTTCGTTTTGTTTGAATCCATAAAATAACATTGGATAAATAAAAACGAATAAAAAAAAAAAAAAAGAAAAGGAACAATTCCCGGTTCTATAGCTCAGTCTAAAACTATGGAGTTTTAACTGCTTTTTTGAAAACTTAGTTTTTAGTATACCAAAGTTCATTATTAAAACCGAACTTACAACAATACGATACTAACTAAAGATTATTTTATTCTTTATTTAATAAAGATTCAAATTATCATATAAATTTCAATGAATAAAGATTCATCGATTCTAATGTTTTGTTTTATAAACTATATTGAATCCTTGAATCTCGACGATTCAACATAAATTGACTATTATTATTTCAAGTAAGCCGCCATGGTGAAATTGGTAGACACGCTGCTCTTAGGAAGCAGTGCTAGAGCATCTCGGTTCGAGTCCGAGTGGCGGCATCCTATCCTATCAAAAAAATCTTCTAAAATAGACACAATGGATCCTATACAATGGCTCCTATAATGTATTCAATTCTCGATTTCAATTCTCTTATGGGACTCCTTTTTATGATATTTACAATTTTAGAACATATATTGACTCATATCTCTTTTTCGATAATTTCAATTGTTATTACGATTTATTTGATGACCTTTTTTGTCCACGAAAGCGTAGGATTGCCTGATTTATCAGAAAAAGGAATGATAGCTACTTTTTTCTCTATAACGGGATTATTGGTTTCTCGTTGGATTTCTTCGGGACATTTTCCCTTAAGTAATTTATACGAGTCATTAATTTTCCTTTCGTGTAGTTTATCCATTATTCATACCATTTACAAGATGGGGAATCATAAAAATGATTTAAACACAATAACTGCATCAAGTACCATTTTCACACAAGGCTTTGCCACGTCGGGTCTTTTAACTGAAATGCACCAATCCGTAATATTAGTACCTGCTCTACAATCTCAGTGGTTAATGATGCACGTAAGTATGATGTTATTAAGCTATGCCGCTCTTTTATGTGGATCATTATTCTCAGTGGCTCTTCTAGTCATTACATTTCGAAAAAACATCAATATTTTTTGTAATGGTAAAGTCAAAAATTTCTTAATTAAGAAATTTATCTTTGGTAAGATTAACTATTGGAATGAAAAAAGAAGTGTTTATAAAAACACTTCTTTTCTTTCATTTCGAAATTATTATAAATATCAATTAACTCAACGTTTGGATTATTTGAGTTATCGTGTCATTAGTTTAGGGTTTACCTTTTTAACCATAGGAATTCTTTGTGGAGCAGTATGGGCTAATGAAGCATGGGGATCGTATTGGAGTTGGGACCCCAAGGAAACTTGGGCATTTATTACTTGGATCATATTCGCAATTTATTTACATACTAGAACTAGTACAAATCAAAGTTTGCAGGGTACAAATTCGGCACTTGTGGCTTCTATGGGATTCCTTATAATTTGGATATGCTATTTTGGAATCAATCTATTAGGGATAGGTCTACATAGTTATGGTTCATTCACATTAACATCTAAAATACTAAATAATTGAATAAACTACATAAAATAACGAGTACATATAAGAACAAAACATCATCCCATACCCATATTTATATATAAATATATAGTGAAAGTTCTTTCTTTGTGCAAGTTTTTTAGAACCCTTTGAGCCAGGAATGGTTCAAAGGGTTCTAAAAAACTCGAAATGTATCTGATTAAAATTGAGATTTTTAATTCATTTAATTCTTTTGCATTGTTCGGCGTTTAAAAGCGGAAAATAAAAAGACAAAAAAAATTAGATTTCCGTATTTTTAATAAAAGACTATCGATAAAAATAATTAGATAGTATAGCTTGTACCCTATCAACTGATAACGAGAGAATGAAATCGGGATAAATACCAGTCCCTAGTATGGGTAAAAAGATACAGATTGAAACAAATAGTTCTCGTGGTCCAGAATCCAAAAAATGAGAATTTGTAACATGAAATAACTTGTATCCATAGAACATCTGACGTAACATAGATAATAAATAAATAGGAGTTAATATCATTCCTATTGCCATTACAAAAGTAATTAGTATTTTTGACATTAAAAGAAATCTTTTACTAGTAATTATTCCAAAAAAAACTAATGATTCTGCAACAAAACCACTCATTCCCGGCAATGCAAGAGAAGCCATTGAAAAACTACTGAACATGGTAAAAAGTTTTGGCATTGGGATCGATACCCCCCCCATTTCGTCGAGATAAACAAGACCCATTCTATCACAAGTCGTTCCCGTCAAGAAAAAAAGTGCAGCACCAATAAATCCATGAGAGAGTATTTGTAAAATAGCACCATTGAGCCCGATTCCGGTTATGGAACCAATTCCTATAATTGTAAAACCCATGTGAGATACAGAAGAATAGGCTATTCTCTTTTTCAAATTCCGTTGACCGAGAGAGGTCGAAGCTGCATAGATTATTTGAATAGTTCCTATTATTACCAACCAGGGAGAAAATATGGAATGAGCATGGGATAATAATTCCATATTGATTCGAATAAGTCCATATGCTCCCATTTTTAATAAGATTCCAGCTAGAAGCATACATGTACTGTAATGTGCTTCTCCATGGGTATCGGGTAACCAAGTATGTAGAGGTATAATCGGCAATTTGACGGCATAAGCAATAAGGAATCCAAAATATAATATTATTTCCAATGCCACAGGATATGATTGATTAGCTAATTTTCCAAAATCTAATGTAGGTTCATTAGAACCATATAAACCCATACCCAGAACCCCTATTAAAAGAAAAATGGAGCCCCCCGCCGTGTACAAAATAAACTTTGTCGCCGAGTAGAGACGGTTCTTTCCTCCCCACATGGATAAAAGTAAATAAACAGGAATTAATTCTAACTCCCACATCATGAAAAAAAGTAAAAGGTCTCGAGAAGAAAATGGTCCTATTTGACCGCTGTACATTGCTAGCATGAGAAAATAGAACAATTGTGAATTTTTAGTAACTGGCCAAGCTGCTAAAGTAGCTAAACTGGTGATAAATCCTGTCAGTAAAATGGGTCCTATGGAAAGTCCATCGATTCCCAGTCTCCAGTGAAAATCAAAAATCTCTATCCATTTAAAATCTTCTTCCAATTGGATTAATGGATCGTCCAATTGGAAATGATGACAGAAAACGTGGGTCATTAAAAGGAGTTCTAACAAGCAAATACCTATAGCATACCACCTGAACATCTTATTTCCTCTATAAGGAAGAAAAAAAATGCAAGAGCCGACGAATATCGGCAAAACAACAAGTATTGTTAGCCAAGGAAAATTATTCGTGATAAAGACAAGATACGTTTTTGACCACAAAAGCCCGTACTTAATAAAATATATTATTCTATTCTGAATACGGGCTTTTGTCGGTAAAGAGGAATCAAATAATTAAAGTGTATTTTTTTGTAACGTATCAATAAGATAGTCCCATGCTGCGAGTTGTTTCATGCCATAAATAGACACGGACACTCAAAAAATCCGTTGGACAAGCGGATTCACATCTCTTACAACCTACACAATCCTCGGTTCTTGGTGCGGAAGCAATTTGCTTAGCTTTACATCCGTCCCACGGTATCATTTCCAACACATCCGTAGGGCAAGCTCGTACACATTGAGTACACCCTATACATGTATCATAAATTTTTACTGAATGTGACATTGAATCTATAACAGCCCGGGTTTGAACATCAAAAATTTTCAATCTGGTATAGAAGTAGTAGTTATATTGTAGACACCAGACGAAGCAGTGGTTTACTAAAATTGGAAGAATCAATATTTTTCTAAATCTGCTTATAAGAAAAAGCCAAGAGACTTTAATTTTCGTTTAAAAAATTATAATCATACGAGTCGGGTGTGTGAATGAAAATGGTCCAACAAAATAAATTGATATTCAAATCAATATATAAATTAGTTTAGTATTAATTATACTTTACTAATCTAGTAAAATAGTCAAATTAAATCAATTTGATATTGAATCAAATTTCATATATATATATCATATATTATAGTTTCTTAGTTATTATATATACTATATATTTTACATGTTTGTTATATATACACGTTATATATATATAATATTAATCTTATATTTTTCTTATATTTTTTTATTTTTATTTAATTTTATATATATTATATATATTATATTATTTATATTATTATTTATATTTTATTTCTATATCTATAGATTATTTATCTAATTAATATAGAAATATAATAACTAATTTTTTAGTATATGATCATGATAATTTTAATTAATTATTCAACAAATTCAATTGGTTGATACGCGTTGATTTTTTGTTTCGATGAATCGACGAAACAATAGCAAGTCCAATAGCAGCTTCTGCAGCTGCAACGGCTATAATAAATATTGAGAAAATGTTCCCTTTTAATTGTCGACTATCAAATATATCAGAAAATGTTACGAGATTAATATTAACCGAATTTAGTATAAGCTCAAGACACATAAGTGCTCTAACCATGTTTCGACTTGTGATCAATCCATAGAGACCAATAGCAAATAAATAGACACTCAAAAAAAGTACATGCTCGAACATCATTGACTAACTCCTTATCAATCTCAATTCATTTTAATATCAACAATTCAAGGGATTCAATTAACTAGAAGTTATAATTACAAAACAAAAGAAAGTAAACAAATTTAACTAAAATTATTAAACCTTTTGATTTTATTATATTATATATTTAATTTCATATTTAAAATTTTTATAACTCTAATTTTTTTTATTCTAACTATATTTATTATTGGCGAGCCATAGTAATTACACCTATCAAGGAAACTAAAAGAATTATTGAAATTAGTTCAAAGGGAAGATAAAAATCTGTCGATAAATGAATCCCAATTTGTTGAACAGTACTTATTAGGTCCTGTTCTATAATCTGGTTTGATCTTGTAGTCCAAATAATTCCATACCATGATGTATCTGATATAATAGTAATCAGTGAAAAAAAAATACTTATACAAACCAGTGAAGTGACTCCATCTCCAACGGTACAAAAATATGAATCATTAGAATATTCGGAACCATTCATGAACATTACCGCAAAGATAATTAAAACATTTATGGCTCCCACATAAATAAGAAGCTGTGCAGCAGCCACAAAAAAGGAGTTTGATGAAATATAGAATAAAGATATACAAACAAGAACCAACCCCAACGAAAAAGCAGAATAAATAGGATTGGTAAGTAATACAACTCCCATACCCCCTAATAGAAGAACTGACCCCAGAAATGCTACAAGAATATCATGTGTTGGTCCTGGTAAATCCATTATGTATAAAATGTCCACAAAAAAAAATAAGTCAAATCATGACTTTACTAAATAGTCAAGGAAAAAGGTTTATCCAATTTATGATACCTTCCTAATTGAATTAAATCTTAATATGGATATAACTATATAGAATATATAGAATATAGATAATTAGTTATCTATTATATATATAATAGATAACTAATTATTGGACTAATTACACTTACTTTATTTATCCAAAAGAAAAAACTTTAGAATTGTATATTTTGAAATTCTCGCGATAAATAAAATTTATTATTATAATTAGTTTAAATAAAAGAATGATTCTCAAAAATAAATAAATAGTATTATATTTGTAGTTATTGACAAAAAAAGCTTTGATCCTTTATATCAAAAAAATTTTAGTAATTGGTAATCGTTCTTGAATCAAGGGATTTATCTTTATCGATTTTTATTTGAGTTGAATTCATAACTATTTGAATTGTATAATCTTCAATTACTGATATTGGTAACCGACCCAATGCAATTTGATTATAGTTCAATTCGTGACGATCATAAGTAGAAAGTTCATATTCTTCAGTCATTGATAAACAGTTTGTTGGACAATACTCGACACAGTTACCACAAAATATACAGACCCCAAAATCAATACTATAATTAAGTAATTGTTTCTTTTTCATATCTCTTTCCAATCTCCAATCAACAACAGGTAGATCTATTGGGCATACACGAACACATACTTCGCAAGCAATACACTTATCAAATTCAAAGTGAATTCGACCGCGAAAACGTTCTGACGTAATTGATTTTTCATAAGGATATTGAATAGTTACAGGTAAACGATTTGTGTGAGATAAGGTAATTATGAAACTTTGACCAATGTACCTTGTAGCCCGTATTGTTTGTTGACCATAATTCATGAACCCAGTCACCATTGGAAACATATTGTAGATATCCATGAATAAATTGATGTTTCTTTCTCTTGTTTGAAAGGGGTTATGAATCTAGAATATTCTTATCGTATTCTATTATTTAATTTATAGCGAAACAAGTTGAGAAGAAGTTGTCAATAATAGATTACCCAAAGAAATAGGTAAAAGAAATTTCCATCCAAGATTTAATAGCTGGTCCATTCTCATCCTGGGTAAAGTCCATCTTGTTGTGATAGAAATGAATATAAACAAATAAGCTTTAGCTAATGTAACAAGGATACCAATTGTCATTCCAAAGACTCCAGCTATTTTTTTTATTCCGAAAAGTTCAGGAACAGATATATATGGAATAGATAACTTCCACCCACCTAAGTAAAGAATCGTTACAAATAATGAAGAAACTAATAGATTTAGGTACGAAGCAAGATAAAATAAACCAAATCTGATACCTGAATATTCCGTTTGATAACCTGCTACTAATTCTTCTTCCGCTTCTGGTAAATCAAAGGGCAATCTCTCACATTCAGCTAGAGAAGAAATTATGAAAACCATAAATCCTATGGGCTGACGCCACAGATTCCACCCCCCAAAACCATATTTGGACTGTGTTTCAACTATATCAACTGTACTTGAACTATTAGATAATTATAGTCGATAAAAACAGCATTGTTCCCATCGCTATTTCAAAACCGTACATGAGACCTCAGCCTCATACGGCTCCTCTATGGCCACAAATAAATGTAAGGACTGGTTCGGTCTTATCACTTCCTTTTGTTTTAGGGTAGAAAAAAAGATCTGTCGGAGAGTCCCAAATTAAACCAATGAAATTCCGTTCGCAAAAATAAGAAAAAAAAAGGCTTCGGAATTCATCTCATCCCTTATAATCAAAGCATATTTTTCTTTGTTTTGTTCGGTAATAATTTAAACTATTTAATCAAATATTCGTTATATGAATAAAAAAAAAATTAATAAAATAATTAGAGGAATTTTTCATAAATTAAATAATGATAAGAATTTCATCTATTTGGATGTATATGCATAGGAAAAAGAATAAATAAAGATTTTTTTTTTATTCATTCGAATATTATATTCCATTTCTTTTATTTTATTCCTGTTCTTCTATCTCAGAGGCGGGTACTTTGAAAAAATAAATAAAGGATTAATTCGTTCTGAATAGTTATTTTTTTTTTATCAGTGAATAGGAGTATTACTCTAGATCGGAATCATAGGAAAGTACTGCTTGATCATTTCTACCAATTTAAAGTCTCTATTATGATTCATTTTATGCAGAAATATCTTTATTTTTTTTTTGATACCTTACCTTATATTATCTCCATTACTAATCTTTTGTGTACTTTTGTGTTCCTAATTGTCCACTGATTTTTGATTGATCTACGGCATGTTAATAAATACAAGACAGTAATGAAAACTCCATACAGTCGATCTTTTATACCCGCTTCAAGATATGATGACGAATCTCAATCTTGGGATAACCATTTTACACGGCTTATGTTTACTTCAATTTTATTCTTGTACATATGAAGTGAGATTTTATCTTCTTACTGCAAATTTCTAAGTTGTTTTGTTTCACTCATATAACTATTTGGTTTAACTCATTGACCTGAATCATGAATAAAAAAAAATATCCATTCAATTCATTCAACTTTTTTCCTAGAAGTAAAGGAAAGAAGTATAAATTTTATATTCAACGAATCACACGTAGAGATATTGATAATACACATAGAGTTAATGGTATTTCATAACTAATGGATTGAGCAGCAGCTCGCAGACCACCTGAAAAAGAATATTTATTATTCGATCCATACCCTGACATAAGAAGCCCAATAGGAGCAATACTTGAAATGGCGATCCATAAAAAAACACCTATACTTAGATCGGCTAAAACAAGGCGATACCCAAAAGGGATTACTAAATAACTTACTAGAATCGATATGACTACTATAGACGGTCCAATACTAAACAAACGAAGATCTCCTCTAGACGGGAGAAGATCTTCTTTTAAAAGTAGTTTAGTTCCATCTGCCAAAGCTTGAAGAATTCCCAACGGGCCAGCATATTGAGGCCCAATACGTTGTTGTAGCGCTGCAGATATTTCTCTTTCCAACCACACAATTACTAGTACCCCTATTGTAATTCCCAATATAAGGATTAAAATGGGTACAAAAGTCCATATGAGCCCATGAACCTCTTTTAAGGATTCCGATGTAGAAAAAGAATTGATAGTTTGTACTTCTGTCGTATCAATTATCATTTCAACGATCAACTTCTCCCATAATGATATCTATACTACCTAGTATCGTCATGATATCAGCCAATTTCATTCTTTTAACTAGTTGAGGAAGAATTTGCAAATTTATGAAACCGGGTGGACGAATTTTCCATCTCCAAGGGAAAATACTATTGTCTCCTATCAAATAAATTCCTAATTCCCCCTTTGGGGCTTCCACTCTTACGTAAAGTTCTTGTTTCGACAATTCAAAATTGGGTGAAGGTTTTTTACTAATAAATCTATATTCAAAATCATTCCATTCGGAATTTTTTGCTCTACCAAAGCGCCGGACTTCTAAATTTTCATAGGGTCCGCCAGGAATTCCTTCTAGGGCCTGTTGAATTATTTTTATGGATTCCCTCATTTCACCCATTCGTACTAAATAACGAGCTAATGAATCTCCTTCTTTTTGCCATTGGACTTCCCAATCGAATTCATTGTAACATTCATAATTATCAATTTTACGAAGATCCCATTGTATTCCAGAAGCTCGTAACATTGGTCCCGATAAACTCCAGTTTATCGCTTCCTCCCCACCAATAATGCCCACTCCTTCGACTCGCTCCAAAAAAATAGGATTTTGCGTAATAAGTTTTTGATATTCAAGAATCCTTGTTAAAAAATAATCACAAAAATCTAAACATTTATCTATCCAGCCATAAGGTAGATCGGCTGCTACGCCTCCTATGCGGAAATAATTATGCATCATTCGCATACCTGTGGCAGCTTCGAATAAATCATATATCAATTCCCTCTCTCTAAAAATATAAAAAAAGGGAGTCTGTGCACCGATATCCGCCATAAAAGGTCCAAGCCATAACAAATGAGAAGCTATACGACTCAGCTCCAGCATAATTACTCTGATATAGCTAGCCCTTTTAGGTACTTGAACATTTTCCAGTTGTTCTGGTGCATTTACCGTTATTGCCTCTGTGAACATAGTAGCTAAATAATCCCAACGTGTTACATAAGGCAAATATTGTATGATTGTTCGGTTTTCCGCTATTTTTTCCATACCCCTGTGTAAATAACCCAATATAGGTTCACAGTCAATAACATCTTCACCATCGAGAGTAACAATTAGTCGAAGAACACCATGCATTGATGGGTGGTGAGGACCCATATTAACGATCATGAAATCTTTTTTTTTAGCCGGTACAGTCATACCTTTTCTTCCTTAATTCATTATTTCACGAATTCCTCAAAAAGTAGATTCGTCCAAATGTAAAATCTAATAATTACTAATTCAAAAATCCAAACAATGAAATTAACAATTTTTTGGTTCTCGAATATTCAATTCATCAATTAATTTCTTATAACGCACTCCATTTTTCTTTGACAAATAGGCCAGCATACGTCGACGTTTTCTCAGAATTTTTTGTAGACCTCTTTTTGATAAAAAATCTTTTTTGTGCAATTCCAAATGTGAAGTAAGTCTTCGTATCTTATTTGTGAAACTTAATACTTGAAATTCAACAGAACCTCTGTTTTCTTCTTTTTCTTTTTGTGAAATAAGTGAAATGAATGAATTTTTTACCATAAAAAACTTTTTTTTCTTTCTTTTCCACGGATTTTTCCGATTAGGAAAAAGAGAATAATATATATTATTTTTATTATTATAATGTTATTTAATGTTATTTCCATTTTTTTTTTTAATCTAGTACATACAAAAATAAAAATTTATTCATTTCCAAATAGTTTTTTTATTTGATTCTATCCAAATCCAATTGAAAATTGGATTTGGATAGAAAAGGATAATACATTTACACATTTACCAAAGATAATCTTTTTTTGCACCTAAAAAGATTCTGTGAATTTCTTTCTAGATTGAATTGATACACAAGTAAATACATATTATGTTATGTTTATGTACCAAAGTAGCAAAGTATAACATATATCCTTCACTTTTCATCTACGGAAAATGGCATGTGAATATTGACATGTAACATAAAGTATATCAAATATACTATTAGATAATTAGATAATTCTAAATCGTGTATACATGTGTATCCTTGACATACTGAAATTACTACCATTATTGGTATCAAACCAATAGCGATTCATACAAGCTAAATCTTCTAATCGGTAATTGGGCCAAAGAAACAATTTATATTTTATATTTGAATCTATATTAAGATTAAGACCTTTGTCTTCATTCAGAAATTGTGTGGAGTTTCTTATATTGTTTTCATTGTAAAATATTTTATTTCTATTCACAACATCCCAATTAGGAGAGTTGAAACAAATTAGAATTCTCAATTCTCTACGACGTCTAGGAGATAGAATATTTTCAGGAACAAGGAGATCATAATAATCTGGATTCCCATTCACAAGCATATTTCTATGTTGTTCAGTAGATTTATTAAAATTCTTCTTATTGACATATTTTTTTTTTTTGTATTTTATATTTATTTGGTGATTACTCTTTTCGCCATCGATCAATGAAATATTTATGGTTTGATACATAATTAATTTTCCACCCGTTATAAAAGCTAGACGAGTTGATTTGATAATCAATATTCCTTTTTTTAAAAAGTCTGTAAGAGTTAGATTGTCCTTATTAAGGATTGCATCTAGATCCATCTCTTTTCTTCGAATTAAGGCTAGAGCTATAGAACTTGGATCCATCAATCTAAGTAAGAAACAATATGCCTTGATATTTCTTGTCATTTTATGATTAACGAAGTTGTTCCATCTTAATTGAACAATTAAATATTTATTTAGGAATAAATCTAGTTCTGATTTCTTGCTTTTCTTGCATTGTTTTTTCTTTTTACTTTCAGATCTCACATAATCCTTTTGAAGAGGCTTTTTTTTGTTTTGTTTGTTTGGATCTGACACAAGATTTGTCTTTTCTTCGTTTTTTTCTTGGTTTTTTAATTTTATTAAAATAGAATCTTTGACACTTTTATTTTGACTAATTTTTTTTTTTTCATCTAAATTCTGATTGGAAAGAAGTAATTTGATTGGGATGATCCACGGTTTAATCTTATATGCCTTATATGTATCAAAAGGAAATCTGAATTCCGGAAAGAACCAAAATTTCAGATTTGATTTTTTTTTTTTACAAAAAACTCTTTCCCTTTTTCGATTCATTCCCATCCAATCAAAAAAGTTTTTTTGATTGGAGTTGTTTTTTTTGTATAGATTTGTTTCTTTTTCTTGATGTTTTGAAAGAAAAAAAAGATCTTTTTTTTTCAATTTTTTTATATTAATATTTATTTTTTTAGTCTTAGCTTTTTTTTCAAGTTTAGTACCAATATGTACATTTGTAAAGTGGATAATATCGATATCGTTTACATCAATAGTGTTTTTCGGGTAAAAATGTAGAATTCTACAATCAAAATATTTCCTATTCAGATTTTTATGCTTATTAAAAACATAATTTTTTTCTATGGAATTGATAATTCCATAAAAAAATTCGGGTTTCTGTATGTCGAAATTATATGGAATTTTTTGGTTCCTTTTTAGCTGTAATTTTGGTTTATAAATAGAGGAATCTTTACTATCCCCATAATATATATATTTATGTGATAAAAGATCATATACATATTGCTTTTTTAATTTTTCTTTTTGATTCGGCCATAAATACACTGTATAGAAATTTTCTTTTTTGTAATGAATTGATCGGTCTTTTTCTTTTTTATATGAAGAAAATTTCATTGATTCTTTATTGTGAATCGTACAATTTTGATTGATTTTTTTTCGCCATTTTTTCGCTACTAATACTAATCGAGACCATTTGCTCTGAGATAAATTGTATGCATAATTACCCTTTAACCAGTTTTTCCATTCATTCATTCCAGGCTTCTTTATTTTCTTATACTTATACCTTGATTTGGAGTTAAATATTCCTCGGGTTATAGAATAATACTTTATCTTGTCCTTAATAAAAGGATGGGTACCGCGATATTGAAGTACAGATCTAAAGTGATGGTTGTTAAGTAATTGGGTTTGTGATATTTTGTAAAATACATATGCTTGGGACAAGGAAGATAAATCGTAATAAGTATTTGAATTATTACTAGGATTAGAAAAGTCCTTTTCTTTTTCTATAGTCGAAATCAAGTTCATTGTATGTTGATCTGTTTCATCAATTCCTTCTTGATTTCTTTCATCGTTGTAAATGGATTCATTGATAATTTTTTTTGTTGAAAGTTGTGCATTGACCTTCGAAATGCTAACCATACATAGCAGGATATCCATGTATATTTTTTCAATGAAAGATTTCATAAAATAATGTGATTTGCATATTAATCGAGTATTTATTCTTTTGAATATCCGCCAAATATCTTTCTTTAATTCTGGTCTTTTATCATCATAGGCTGGAACTTTTTTTTTCTTTTCTTTTGCGATTTCTTCTATTTGATTCCTGATTATGATTGTCTTATCAGCAAGATCTTTCATTTCATTTTCTATGAATAAAAAATTTGTCCAATTCATAGATTGAATTTGCATGGTCGATTCAGGAATAATCTTATTATTATCTTTTGAATCTTTTGCATTTTCATTTGGTTCATATACTTTCACCTTCTTGAATTCAAATAAAGAAATTGGGTTTACTTTTTCAAGTTTATTCATTATTCGTTTTAGAACTGGAAAAATTTTGATAACCCATGGTTTTGAAACTTTTACTTTTAGAGGTAGAAAATAATTCTTTTTCACTTTTCGAATATTTTTTTTTAGTTCTTTATATATGGGTTCAAAAAAAGAAGGTAGGGTTCGGGCAGGACCAAAAGGAAGTTCTGTTTCCGTTCCCCAAACTGTTAAAAAACTAGAATTTTCTTGTTTTACTTTTTTTTTCATTGGATCTCCATGATGAGATCGTAGTTTAGATCTTCGCCAAGGTTTTAAACGGAAAGGAAATAGAATTTTTACCTGAAGACCATCTGTTAACCAATCTTGAGGAAATTCTGTTTCTGATAGTGGAATACCATTATACGTACATTTAACATGCATTTCACTCTTCCAGTCCTTAAAATCCTCATACCACTCGGGGTATTGGAATAATAACATACGTCCAACATTTTTAGCTATTATCAATGAAGGCAATATAATGTTTTTTCTAAGAAAAGCGTGGATCAGGAGTATCAAACTTCTTATTGCTTGAGCAAATATAACGCTATCCCAAATTTCTGCTATTGCCATTCGTTCATTTTCTTCTTCTCTCTTCTTCTCGTTTTCATCGAGAGCCTTCAGAGTTTTCTTCATCTTTTCTTTCTCAAAATCGTCAATTTTTAATTCCGTTTTTGGTTTTTTCTTCGCAAAATTCCTAAAAATAGACTTAATATTTTGATCGATCTTGTTTAAAAGAGAAAAAAAAAATATGTTTTCTACTCGATCAAAAAAAAGCGGAGAATTTACATATGCTTGGAATGTGTTCCAAATAACTGTTTTACGTCTTTGAGCGCGTAAGGATCCTTTGATTAGACCTCGACGAAAATCAGGTTGTTGTGAGTAACGTATCAAAGCCAACTCGTTTATTTCATCATCGTTAGTCTCGGGATTCACGCTGTAGTCAGTATAAATCACCACTCGTCTGGCTTTTCTTGTACGAATTTCCTGATCTTGTTTCATTAGTTGCTCATGTTCATCTTCTTCATCTTCATCCTGTGCTAGTGCTTCTAACTCTTCAGTTAGTTTGTATAACCGTTGAGGAATTTTTTGAATGATTTTTTCTTTAAGGATTTCTTCTCCTTCTTCAATGATTTCTTCTCCATTGGTTGTAATTATATCGAATACGGATTTCAAAGATTTTGCTTTATTTTCTGAATTTATTTTTATTTCTTCTTCCAATAAAGAAGATTTTTTCAAATGAGAATTGGGTATGTACTCAAAAGATAATTGATCAATTGACGTTAACGAATTAATAATATAATTCCATGGTGATTTTTCATTAAGTGGATTTTTTTCATGTTCAAATTCTTGGTAATTATTAGAAATAGAAAATAGCCCATGAAGCTTATTTATCCAAACTATTTTCGTGGAATTTTCTTTCGAAGTAATTAAATGATTCATGGTTGTATGTGAATAGAATTTGTTTATTTTTCCACGATATGCGCCATTCAAAAGAGGATCATATGCTTTTGGCAAGTATTCTTGTTTATTCTCATCATTGCATAATCTGGTCCTTTTTTCTAGTATATCTAGAGTAAGA